TCGTTCCGTTTGAAGAAAGGAAGGATCCCAAAGAATCGATCCTTCTTTTAGTTGCTGAGTTTGATCGATCAATTCGTGATATTCTAAATCCTCATTTCTAATGGAATCGAAATGATCTCTGGATTGATCAGAAGATCCTTTCAATTGCCTAGAATTCGTTACTTGAACGAAAATGGATCTTGTAGAATCATATTGAATATTTGACGATACATTCCGTAGCTTGCTAAAAAACGGATTCTTGTTCACCAACCACACATTGTCTAACCAAATCCAATTCTCTCTCGATACCTTCCTCAAAAAATCCAATTCGTGCTGATTCTTCCCCCAGCTAACGAAGAGATCTTGGCGGAATTGCCACATATAAAACTGAACGCTATTTTGCAAAGAAATACCCCACTTGTTTTTGTTTCTCGAGAAGAGATGGGAAAGATGCTCAATATCATTAGTTGCCTCAGCTCCTTGGAAACCCTCCCCTTCAATGGGTCTTTTTTCACAAAAAGCAGACATGAGATAACAAATGAAGTGTTTCCCTAAGATTTCGAATAGCTGCCCCGAATTCAAGTTGATTATGTTTCGCTTCTTCCTCGGAGAAAGACGATCCAACAATTCCCAATCATGGTCCTTGCGGATCGGATCATCCGTATAAGATAAAAAAAGAAACTCCATATATTTGCTATCTTTCTCTTTGAATGAGATCTCAATTCCAGCTACGGTTTCATTAGATATCTTACAACTAGAATCCCTCTTTTTTCCGACCCGGTTCCTCCACCACCGCGAACCCCGGTTGGATTCAGCCATGATAGACTTTGGATTTCTTTTATTTATTGGGAGAACCCAAGTACTCTCTTGCGGATCCATGAAACAACTCTCAGAAATGTTTTTCCCTTTTGGAAAATGCAGGAGAAAAACACTCAACCTATTGAGATTGAAAGACCAAAAGGATTCTTCCAATGTATCATTTCTGGGTCCAATGGGATTCGTAGGTATAGGAAGAAGCCCCATCAAACAGAAGTTTTTTCTTTCGACCATCTTTCGATTGTTAATACGAAATATAAGGAACGCTACTACAAGCAGTACTACACCCTTGATCGTGAAATATGGATTGCTTCTTGAACCCCGTGAATCGCGTGAAAGTAGGATACTTAAAATTCGGGGATCAAAGAGTTTCATAAAACGTTCTTGGTGGAAAAAAATGTAAGTGAAAGATCCCACAGAACCGAATTTGATCCATGAATCTAACAAATAGTGAGAATTCTTAATCTCTCTCAATATCTCTCTCAATTCGAAGATCCAGTCTTTGAATGGATGTTGCTTCATAGCCCTCCTAATATTGATAATAATTTATTGATAATAATTTCAATTGGAATTTCCTTATTTAGAACATGATTCCTATTATATCTATTTGATAGATATATACCATGATATAGCATGATCTCTGTTATTTCTATTAGAACATGATTCCTATTATATCTATTTGATAGATATATACCATGATATAGCATGATCCCCGTATAATATGATTTCTATTATAGCATGATTCCTGTTAAGCATCCATGGCTGAATGGTTAAAGCGCCCAACTCATAATTGGCAAATTCGTAGGTTCAATTCCTGCTGGATGCACACCAATGGGAACGTTCAATAAGTCTATTCGAATTGGCTCTGTATCAATGCAATCTCATCATCCATACATAACGAATTGGTATGGTATATTCATACCAGAACATATGAAGAATAAGAACTAGAATTCTTATCGATAGTGGAACTTATAGGGAAGAAAATGGATGGAATCAAATATGCAGTATTTACCGAAAAAAGTATTCGGTTATTGAGGAACAATCAATATACTTCTAATGTCGAATCAGGATCAACTAGGACAGAAATAAAGCATTGGGTCGAACTCTTCTTTGGTGTCAAGGTAATAGCTATGAATAGTCATCGACTCCCCGGAAAAGGTAAAAGAATGGGAAAGATTATGGGACATAGAAGACATTCCAATTACAGACGTATGATCATTACGCTTCAACCGGGTTATTCTATTCCAACTCTTATGGAGAAAAGAACTTAAAGCAAAATAAAATACTTAATAGCATGGCCACGCATTTATACAAAACTTCTAGCCCGAGCACACGCAAGGGAACCATAGACAGGAAATCCAATCCACGAAATCATTTGATTTATGGACAGCATCGTTGTAATAAAGGTCGTAATGCCAGAGGAATCATTACCGCAAGGCATAGAGGGGGAGGTCATAAGCGTCTATACCGTAAAATAGATTTTCGACGAAATGAAAAAGATATATCTGGTAGAATCGTAACCATAGAATACGACCCTAACCGAAATGCATCCATTTGTCTCATACACTATGGGGATGGTGAGAAGAGATATATTTTACATCCCAGAGGAGCTATAATTGGAGATACCATTGTTTCTGGTACGGAAGTTCCTATATCAATGGGAAATGCCCTACCTTTGAGTGCGGTTTGAACTATTGATTTACGTAATTGGAAGTAACCAATTAGGTTTACGACAAAACCTAGAAATCGATCACTGATCCAATTTGAGTACCTCTACGGGATAGACCTCAACAGAAAACTGTTGAGTAACGGCAGCAAGTGATTGAGTTCAGTAGTTCTTCATAGAAAATTATTGACTCTAGAGATATGGTAATATGGAGAAGAACGAATTGTTTGAAGCACAGACAGAACCGGAAGCACTTCTTCTTTCAAAGAGAGGAAGATGGGTTATTCACATTTAATTTGATGGTCAGAGGCGAATTGAAAGCTAAGCAGTGTATAAGGACCCTCCGGAAAAATAGAGATGTCTCCTACGTTACCCGTAATATGTGGAAGTATCGACGTAATTTCATAGAGTCATTCGGTCTGAATGCTACATGAAGAACATAAGCCAGATGACGGAACGAGGAGACCTAGGATGTAGAAGATCATAAGATGCGCGATTCGACAGATTTGGATTCCTGATCGTATGGTACTTCGTCATAGGATTCATATAAGATCTATCTGTCTAGATATCATCATATACATCTAGAAAGCCGTATGCTTTGGAAGAAGCTTGTACAGTTTGGGAAGGGGTTTTTATTGATAAAAAAGAAGAATCCACTTCAACCAATATGCCCTTAGGCACGTCCATACATAACATAGAAGTCACACTTGGAAAGGGCGGACAATTAGCTAGAGCAGCAGGTGCTGTAGCGAAACTGATTGCAAAAGAGGGTAAATCGGCCACATTAAGATTACCATCGGGAGAGGTCCGTTTGATATCCCAAAACTGCTTAGCAACAATCGGACAAGTGGGTAATGTTGAGGCGAAGCTAAAAAGTTTGGGTAGAGCCGGATCGAAGTGTTGGCTGGGTAAGCGTCCTGTAGTAAGAGGAGTAGTTATGAACCCTGTGGACCATCCCCATGGGGGCGGTGAAGGGAGAGCCCCAATTGGTAAAAAAAAACCTGTGACCCCTTGGGGTCATCCTACGCTTGGAAGAAGAAGTAGGAAAAGAAAAAAATATAGTGATAGTTCTATTCTTCGTCGCCGTAAATAAGAATATCGAAAATGGAATTTTTTGAATTTGAAATTGATTCCAATATTTTTACAAAACAAAAAAGGAGTTATCAATTGTGCCACGCTCGCTAAAAAAAAATCCTTTTGTAGCTAATCATTTATTGGGAAAAATTGAAAAACTCAATATGAAGGAGGAAAAAGAAATAATAGTCACTTGGTCTAGAGCATCCACCATAATACCCAGAATGGTTGGCCATACAATTGCTATTCATAATGGAAAAGAGCATTTACCCATTTATATAATGGATCGTATGGTGGGTCATAAATTGGGAGAATTTGCGCCTACTCGGACTTTTGGTGAACATCCAAAAAACGATAATAAATCTCGTCGTTAATTTATTTTTATTCATATTTCAATTTAGATTATTCTTTTTTATCCATTTTACCGATATGCTTTTGTTTTAAGATAACAAATAAAAAAAAAAACAAAAAAAAATACATATAAAAAAAATACAAAGTACAAATATGATAAGTAAATATAATCAATATTAGAAAGTGATAAAAAAAAAATGTCTATAAATTAGAAATTTTCGAAAAAAATAAAAAAAAAAATAATAGAATAATAATCCACTATATTATATATATATTAAGTATTAATAATATTAATATTAATAATTTCTATTAAGTAGAATAATTTTAGAACAAAAATAATAGAATAATTTCTCATCATTCATTGGTGGAAGGTAACTAACCTTATGATAAAAAAGAACTCGAATAGATCAGGCACAGAAGTCAAAGTTTTAGCTCAACATATACATATGTCCCCTTTCAAAGCCCGAAGAGTGATTGATCAAATTCGCGGGCGTTCCTATGAAGAAACACTTATGATACTGCAATTCATGCCTTATCGAGCCTCTTATCCTATTTTAAAATTGGTTTATTCCGCAGCAGCAAATGCTCGTCATAATATGGGTTTGAACGAAGCTGATTCATTTATTAGTAAAGCCGAAGTTAATGGAGGTCCCATTGTGAAAAGGTCAAGACCTCGGGCTCGAGGACGTAGTTATCCAATAAAAAAACTTACCTGTCATATAACAATTGTACTGAAAGATAAATCTAAATAGCTTTTCCATTTTATAGAAATCAAAAATGTAAATTCCTATTTTAAAATAACATATGGATGGAAAGAAAATAACATATGGATGGAAAGATAGTATTAGTATAATAAAAAAATATGGGACAAAAAATAAATCCACTTGGTTTCAGACTTGGTACAACTCAAAGTCATTATTCCCTTTGGTTTGCGGAACCAAAAAAATTTTCTGCGGGTCTGCAAGAGGATGAAAAAATACGAGACTGTATTAAGAATTATGTGCAAAAAAATATGGGAATATCCTCAGATTCCGAAGGAATTGTTCGTATAGAAATTCAAAAAGAAATGGATTTAATCCGGGTCATAATCTATATGGGATTCCCAAATTTATTAATAGAAAATGGAAGACAAGGAATTGAGGAATTACGGATAAATGTAGAAAAAAAGCTCAACTCTGTGAACCAGAAACTCAACATTCTTATCACAAGAATTGAAAAACCTTATGGACAACCTAAAATTCTTGCGGAATATATAGCTTTACAATTAAAAAACAGAGTTTCCTTTCGAAAAGCAATGAAAAAAGCTATTGAATTAACTGAACAAACGGGTACAAAAGGAATTCGAATACAAATTGCAGGACGTATTGGTGGAAAAGAAATAGCCCGCGTCGAATGGATTAGGGAGGGTAGAGTTCCTCTACAGACTATTTGTGCTAAAATTGATTATTGTTCCTATACGGTCCCAACTATCCATGGGGCCTTGGGCATAAAAATTTGGATATTTGTAGACGAGGACTAATAACGGACCTTCTTTTATTTGTCTTGTTATTCCATCTAGTGATGGAACAAAAAAAAATAAGAATGAAATTCTTTTTCTGCCAAAAATGAATGAACAATAAATACTAATTTGATTTCTATAGGGGTAAATAAAAATTTGATTAACCATTTCATTTGGTGGAATTGCTATGCTTAGTGTGTGACTCGTTGGTTTCTTCTTTAGAGTTGGGATTAAAAAAAGGGATCCCTGCACTATAGAACTATAGACTAATAACTATAGAAACTAAAAACCAGCTTATTGCTTCGTATTGTCGAGATCCCATAAAACAGTGATTATATGATGTATCGATCATATTGTTGTAGCAACTGAAATTTGATTCCATAAAAAAGTGGGATTATGAGAAATCCAATTAAATTAAAGGGTTATGAAACAAAAAAAGGGATGTAGATAAATGGAAAGGTGATAGAAAGAGAGAAGGAAAATATCAATGATATAACACGATTCCAATATGTATGGTCCATGAATCCTCTCATAAAAAGCAATGTGACAAAGCATCAATACTGATAAGAAAACAAAGTAAAGAGCCCGAGTTAATAGAAACTGAGGGAGTTGACTCAAAAACAAATTTAGTTGAGAGCTCCATTGCAGAGTTCAGACCTAACCATTAATGGAGAAGCTATAGGAACGATGAAACCCATGACTGCATAAGATTCTATTGAAAACGAATCTTAATAATTCATTGGGAAGGATGGCGGAATGAACCAGGAAGCAATTGATTCTGTTTATTCTGAGTGGTCATAGTATGAATTGACCTCTACAAATGAAGCAGAAAAGAGTCGATATTCGCCCGCGAAACTCTTATTTATTTACTAGATTACAAAATTTTGCGTGATTCAGATTCAATCAATAAAACAATAAATAAAAGAATAAAGGTAAAAAAAATAAAGAAGAATTAATTCCAATAAAAATAAAAATTGATAAATAGACATCTCATTATAATCTTAAATCTCACTATCTAATTAGAATCCAACTATTTATTATATATATACAATACAAATATTGCTTATTGCTTCTTCTTATAAATTCCATGATTTTGTTTAACATTTCTTTTTTAATAAAATACATATAAAATACATATGTAATAGTAATATTATTGCATTATTTTATTCGCGAGGAGCTGGATGAGAAGAAACTCTCATGTCCAGTTCTGCAGTAGAGATGGAATTGAGAAACAACCATCAACTATAACCCCAAAAGAACGAGATTCCGTAAACAACACAGAGGAAGAATGAAAGGAATATCTTATCGAGGCAATCGTATTTGTTTCGGAAGATATGCTCTTCAGGCACTTGAACCCGCTTGGATCACAGCTAGACAAATAGAGGCTGGGCGAAGAGCGATGACACGATATGCACGTCGTGGTGGAAAAATATGGGTACGCATATTTCCCGACAAACCCGTTACACTAAGACCAGCGGAAACACGTATGGGTTCCGGAAAGGGGAACCCCGAATATTGGGTCGCCGTTGTCAAACCCGGTCGAATACTTTATGAAATGGTTGGAGTATCGAAAACCGTAGCTAAAGCAGCTATGGAAATAGCTGCGTACAAAATGCCTATACGAACTCACTTTGTTATTGCGCCAGAAGATAAGTAAGGATGTAGAATAGAACCAAGGGGGATGAAAAATACAATAAAGGGGATTTTTTTATTTCTGGACACATAATATTTCTTTTTTTCCTTTACTCTTTGCATTGAATGATATGATTCAACCTCAGACCCTTTTGAATGTAGCGGATAACAGTGGGGCTAGAGAATTGATGTGTATTCGAATCTTAGGGGCTAGTAATCGCAAATATGCTCATATTGGTGACGTTATTGTTGCTGTAATCAAGGAAGCAGTGCCTAATATGACTCTAGAAAGATCAGAAATAATTAGAGCCGTAATTGTACGTACACGTAAAGAACTCAAACGTGACAACGGTATGATAATACGATATGATGACAATGCTGCAGTTGTCATCAATCAAAAAGGAAATCCAAAGGGAACTCGGGTTTTTGGCGCGATCGCTGGAGAATTGAGACAGTTAAATTTCACAAAAATAGTCTCATTAGCCCCTGAGGTATTATAAATTAGATAAAATTATGATATAGTAGGATATCGAAAATGGATTGATATGAAATAGATCAATTAGTACATTATGTCTCAAGTATATATTTTTAACAATTCCTAAAAAGCATGTTGATTATATCAAAGGATTATATCAAAATTAAAGGACAATAATTCATCATGGGTAGAGACACTATTGGCGAGATAATAACCTCGATAAGAAATGCTGATATGAATAAAAAGGAAACACTTCGAATACCATCTAGTAATATAACCGAAAACATTGTAAAAATACTTCTACAGGAGGGTTTTATTGAAAACGTTAGAAAGCATCGGGAAAATAACAAATATTTCTTGGTTTCAACCCTACGGTATAAAAGAACTAGGAAAGGGATACATAAAATGATTTTAAAACGTATCAGCCGACCCGGTTTACGAATCTATTCTAACTATCAACGAATTCCTAAGATTTTAGGTGGAATGGGAATTGCAATTCTTTCCACTTCTCAAGGTATAATGACAGATCGAGAAGCCCGACTAAAAGGAATTGGGGGAGAAATGTTGTGTCATATATATATATGTTAATCAACCCCTTCTCGCATCCTAATTGGATATCATCTGCAAAAAGGAGAGGGAAGCTAAAGGTAGTAAATTATATAAACTATATGACTATTGTTCTATTAGTTTATACTTTCAAGGGAAAAGGAGATCACTCAAAATGAAAGATAAGGAAAAAAAACAGGTTTATGAGGGTTTAATTACTGAATCATTTCCCAATGCTATGTTCCGGGTCCGTTTAGATAATGGGAATGTAATTCTAGGTTATATTTCAGGGAAGATCCGGCAGAGTTTTATACGCATACTACCTGGGGATAGAGTGAAAATCGAAGTAAGTCCTTATGATTCAACCAAAGGACGTATAATTTATAGATTTCGCAACAAAGATTCGAACGATAAGGATAACGATTAGGTATTTTTTTAACATTCCCCTCATGAGGATACAATTCGGAGTTCCAAAATGAAAGAGACTTTTTTCTTTCAAGAAGTAGATTCAGAATTCAAAAGAAAATATAGGGAATCATAAATATGAAAAAAAGAGCTTCCGTTCGTAAAATTTGTGATAAATGTCGACTGATTCGTAGGCGGGGACGTATTATAGTGATTTGTTCCAATCCGAAGCATAAGCAGAGACAAGGATAATATTTCGTAAAAGGAACTCGCTTTCTAAAGCTAAAGAAGGGGCTAATGTAAGTAAAAAATAAATAAAGGATCAAAGATTTTTAACATGAAATGGATATCTCCGTATATTTCTGACTCATATTTATGAGATGATAAAATATGACAAAACCTATACCAAGAATTGGTTCACGCAGGAGACGTATTGCTTCACGTAAAAATGTACGTAGAATACCAAAAGGAATTATTCATGTTCAAGCGAGTTTCAATAATACCATTGTAACTGTTACAGATGTACGAGGTCGAGTGGTTTCTTGGTCCTCCGCTGGTGCTTCTGGATTCAAAGGCCCAAAAAAGGGCACACCCTTTGCCGCTCAAGCTGCAGCAATAAACGCTATTCGTACTCTGGTAGATCAGGGTATGCAACGAGCGGAAGTTATGATAAAGGGTCCTGGTCTCGGAAGAGACGCAGTATTACGAACTATTCGTAAAAATGGTATACTATTAAATTCCATACGTGATATAACGCCTATGCCACACAATGGATGTAGACCCCCTAGAAAAAGACGTGTATAAAAATAAGAATTTCAAGAGAAAGAAATGATTCATCAATCTAAATAATTAAATATGGTTCGAGAGGAAATAGCGGGATCCACTCGAACACTACAGTGGAAGTGTGTTGAATCAAGAGTAGATAGTAAACGTCTTTATTATGGACGTTTTATTCTGTCCCCGCTTATGAAGGGTCAAGCCGATACCATAGGTATTGCCATGCGAAGGGTTTTACTTGGAGAAATAGAAGGAACATGTATTACACATGCAAAATTTGAGAACGTGGCACATGAATATTCGACGATACCTGGTATTGAAGAATCAGTACATGAAATTTTAATGAATTTGAAAGAAATTGTATTGAGAAGTAACTTGTATGGAGTTCGAGATGCGTTCATTTGTGTCAAAGGTCCAAAACGCGTAACTGCTCAAGATATCATCTCACCGCCTTCTGTGGAAATAGTTGACACTACACAGCATATAGCTAATCTCACGGAACCCGTTAATTTGCGTATTGAATTACAAATCAAGAGAGATCGCGGATATCGTATAAAATCGATAAATCCATCTCAAGATGGAAGTTATCCTATAGATGCTGTATCCATGCCTGTTCGAAATGTGAATCATAGTATTTATTCTTATGGAAATGGGAATGAAAAACAAGAGATCCTTTTTCTCGAAATATGGACAAATGGGAGTTTAACTCCAAAAGAGGCACTTTATGAGGCTTCTCGTAATTTGATTGATTTATTTATTCCTTTTCTACATGCGGAAGAGG